TTTTAAATGGCTCGTATGTTGTGACTTGGAATAAGCCTTTCTCTGTAGAAGAGGGAAATTTAAATTTATTCCTATAAACCATCTATGAATAAGAATTTTTAATCAGTCATATCGACAAATTCTTACATAGCCCAAAGTAAATAAAGAAATTTGAAAATGAAATAAAAAAAGATTCACTGACCGTTCCAATTTCATCTTTATCGAATTTTAATATCAGAATAGTGGATATAGTCATTATTCAATAGGTTAGGTCCACTTACTTTTTTTATTGTTTTATAATCTTTCTTTTTTTAATCTTTCAAATGGATTTTATTGGAATATTGGAAAGGATATTTAGCGATTCAAGGAGACGACTTTTCATTATTCATTATATTATTCATTATAATAAAAAAATAATATAATAAATCAAAAATATATATAATAAATAAAGAAATGTTCCATTTTATAACTATAATTACTATACAATTATTCATTAGAATGATAGTTTATTATCATTCAATTTTTAAATTGAATGATAAGGGTTGTTACTTTTTTTATTTTGTTATTGTTACTTTTGGAATACCCTCTATTCTCCCTCCAAATAAGAATACTATGGTATGGCTAGGGTTTTATGAAAAAAACCAAAGCCCCTTATCGGATTTGAACCGATGACTTACGCCTTACCATGGCGTTACTCTACCACTGAGCTAAAAGGGCCCATTTTTTTTATTTCATTAATGAATAAGTCATTAGCCATTATGAGTCTATTTATTCTAATTATTTATTCTAATATATATATATATGTACATAGATATAGTTTATTGTACATATATATCTTATCCACATAGTGGACCATTCAGGAATGATAAATTGAATTTATCTAGTGAGTATAGGGTAAGTATGGGTAAAAAAAAAATGGTTTATTAAGATTGGATTTAATAAATATCAATGCAATGAATTGTTTCAAGACCGACCCTAATTGAATTGACTCCCATCATAACGAAATTCATTTGATTGATACATAGACTTTCCAATTCAACATAGATCTAAGATATTTCCTCGAATAATTGCTAAAAAGATTTCTTTTACTTGTTCCCCAAACTGAATTCTTAGAGAGAAACAATTTTCAATAACTTGTTGATTCCTATCCTTTATTCCCAGACTTTCAGATTTATCTTTTTTTTTTTTGAATTTCCTGGCTTAGTGTAAGATAGAAATATGTCTATCTAATCTTAACAACTTAACAAAATGAATAAATCAATGAATGAAAGTGGAAGAAATGAAGTTTAAGAATGAAAGTGGAAGAAATGAAGTTTAATTCCCCTTTTTGGTCTGGCAGATCAATCACTCCCCTCCAAAAAGATCCTATACCTCGTATTATTTCTATTCTACCTATTAATTTTATTCAGGGAAAGATCTTTCAGATTGAATCATACCACATTATATTGACAATTTCAAAAAACTGTTCATACTATGTTCATAGTATGATGGCGGTCGGGCAAGTATGCCCCTATCGTCTAGCGGTTCAGGACATCTCTCTTTCAAGGAGGCAGCGGGGATTCAAATTCCCCTGGGGGTAGGGTACTACGAAAGGAAGTTGATCATGGATTATCAATAAACCTGGAATTGATTCTGCCTGGGTCGATGCCCGAGCGGTTAATGGGGACGGACTGTAAATTCGTTGGCAATATGTCTACGCTGGTTCAAATCCAGCTCGGCCCAATAATTCGCCGATCCACCATGAAATGATAGAACCCGTTTGTTGTTTCCCATAAATGCCTAATTGGAATGGAATATGGAAGAATAAAAAATATCATTTTCTGATATATTTTTCCGCTGTTCATGTGCTCCCCTTATCTCACAAATTATGATCTTGCTTGCTAATGATCTAGATTCATCATTAGATTCATATAAGGATCTGGAGGTTTAAAGTCTAAGGAAAAGAATAAAATAAATAATAAATAAAAAAACTCCTTTTTTAATTGAAAGATTTATTTGATTATTAATCAATTTAGAAAAAATTATAAAAAACGAAAGGATTATTAACAATCGCTCCCACTAAAGTGCATATCCGTGTGAATATCAAATATATCACTCGCATTTCTGTTACAATACGACTCTAAATATCGAAAATCTAAAAAAAAAATAGAAAAGAATGAAATCATAAGAATATGTATGATGTACACTTTATTTCCTTGGGATTGTAGTTCAATTGGTCAGAGCACCGCCCTGTCAAGGCGGAAGCTGCGGGTTCGAGCCCCGTCAGTCCCGACGGATCCAAATCCAATAAAAAATACATCAATTCATCTCTGCATTTGGTGTGAAAAGGAAAACATTTATCCCCAAGGGGGATACCCTCTTATTTATTTATTAGTTTCACATTTATCATCAAAGAAATCTGGGAATTCCCATCTAGTACCGATTGATAGGAGAAAGACATATGTAGATTAGTACAATTATTGGTAGAATTATATTCAGGATTCCGAGAGAGACCGTATGGAGTCTGGCTTTTTCGATTATTCCCGATCCTTGTAATATAGTACTATATGTTTCCGGTAGGCTATACACAAATGGAATTTGTACGATACAAAAAAATTAACATAGTAACTTTGATATAATATTTTTCAGATTCAAAGTGGATCCCTTTAGGGCTCCGATTTTGTGTAACCTCAATTACTAATTGAAATTAGTAATGTGAATTTGAAACAATTTATCTCATTCAAATTTCACACTGAATTTTGGATATATGCATCCCATAATTAATCGAAGGAAATGAAATAGGATATTAATAAAATAAAGCTCAAAGAAGGATCCTTAGCAAGGGCTATCTCCCTTTGTGAGAGAATTAATAATCTTTTTTTAAGTTTAAGGGCTTTGCCGAACAAACTTTTTAATGAATTTGATGGAATATTCGATTTTTTCATATCCAGACATACTATTTCTTTGTTTTCCAAAAAGATTATATCATTAAAAATGGGGTTTAGAACTAAACTTATTCCTTTTTTACATTTCATTTCTATTGGTTATTTTATTGGGGTTTTTTATAACTAATGTAAATAAGTGTAAAGGTGGTCATATGATATTTCATCAGATGATTGTACAAGGGGCGTAGATTATAGAAAAGAAAGACTGGAAAAGAATGATAAAGAAAATAAAGCAATTATTGATTGGATCAGAAATCCAAATTTGAATTTGATATGGATAAAAGATCTTCCTATGCTATTTAATTCTCGACGATGAATCAATTTGATAGCCCAGATATTGTTATTCATGATATTGCTCCGATTCAATATCATCGAGATGTAATTCATCCCATTGAATATTGAATATTGAATTTACAGGCGAAAGGTTTATTAGCTCTATGGGATGAAATCCCGAGTTATTGCGAATTAACTAAAAATGAAAGGATAAGATTATGGAAGTAAATATTCTCGCATTTATTGCTACTGCACTGTTCATTCTAGTTCCTACTGCTTTTTTACTTATAATATACGTAAAAACAGTCAGTCAAAATGATTAATTGAATTAAACTTGACTGTTTAGTTCTTATCAATGATTGAAAAGAAAAAAAATGAAAAGTTTTCAAATTTCGTGTCTTAAATGAAATAAGCAGACTAGAATCATCAGTATTCTATGAGATTCGATAGTATGGTAGAAAGAAATATATGAATCTTTCTACCATACTTATTATTGTTATTGTAGTATAAAAAGTCGTACTCTATAAAGATAGAGGTTTAATATAGATCAATCTACAATATGTATCTTTATAGATATCAATTACATATATAATGTATTTATATAGCGTACCAATTCGATTTCTTTGCTTCATCTATTTCATTTGTGTTAATTCCAACCATCAATGTGCAAAAATCGAAGGGCAACTCTTACGATTCTAATTCCTAGAATTTCTGATTATTTTCAATATATATGAATCCCGATATTTATCGAAAGAATCAAATCGATGAAGGAAAAAAAGAGTATAGGCCTATATTAAATAAAAAAAAAAGGCTTTGCAGAACGATCTATAAAACAATTAATATGGTTTGAGTTTGATTCCTCAACTCAATTAGTAGTACTTCTAGAGTCCACTTCTACCCCATACTACGAGTGAAAGAGAAAATGTAAAGACTACCATTAAAGCAGCCCAAGCCAGACTTACTATATCCATGTGAATTATATCCTCTATCTATATAAATATGAAGGAATTATTCCCTTATTGTTCACTAATCAGTATTATGTTCATTAATAATAGTGGAATACCTGGCGCAGAGTCAAAAGGGGATTCTGACCCAACACCGTTGATGAAACAATCCAATAAACTCACAATTTGAACAGGTTCTTATATGATTTCTAGTAGAATCGGAAAACATTAAGGACAAGCAAAATACGTAGATACACCCCTGGAAGTTTCAAGGGAATGTTACCAACATGTAGGAATAATAAGCATGTAGGAATAATAAGACCTAGTCTTTCTTTTGTTGGCCCTCATTTCCTTAAATAAAAAGTATAAAAATATAGAGTCAAGATAGATCATTATCTATCACATACCCCTATTTTATCATTTTATTTAATCCTTACGTTACGTCTCCCGCTTGTCTCTGTGAAACAATCTGAAGATAGTCTATTACATTAAAATGGAAGCCAATTATCTCTTCAATCAATATCAAATTGAATACAGAAGCACACAGAGAATTTCATGAGTCTGTATATGAACAAAGTATTTTTCGACCTTTCCGCAACTAATAATTAAATTCCTCGTTTGTCTATCCAAATTAATTCACGACCTGCACTACATTATTAATAATAGCCAAAATTAACGATTCTTTTTTATTCAATATTCACTAATACAATTTTTCCTTGAATTGAAGCCTAGACGCAAGGATTTAAAGTATTTTCATTTTAGAGAACAGAACGGATAGATGCTTATAGAATCAAGGAAATATCAAGAGTCCTCTCCTCCGCTTACTTCTGCTGGAAAAAAATTTGTCAAGTTATCTCAGCAAAACATAAAAAGGTATTCC